GAAAGCGATAAAGTAATATTTCCATTTATACATCAGAAAGCATGTCCCTTTTGAAGCCAGAAGGCATTTTCCTTGATACCGAACATAATGCAGAAAAGGTTCTTTGAAAAGCCATAGGATAACCCCAAAAACCTTAACTTTGACTTTTACTAGATATTTTAGCTTTCCGTAAAAATGGATTCGTTCAAGAAGGGCTCCAAAAGACGTTGATCGTAAATAAGAGGATTGCTTGCGTAGAATAACAAAAAGGGATTCGTATTCATATACAACAAGATTATATAGGAACAAAAAGAATCTTCGATTCCTTTTTGAAAAAGGGGAAATGGATTCTTTTGGCCTAATAAGACTATTCCAATTACGATACTCGTAAAGAAAGTATCGTAATAAATGCAAGGAAGAGGCATCTTTCAACCAATAGCGAAGAGTTTGAACCAAGATTTCTAGATGGGCAGGGTAAGGTATTAATATATCTAACACATAATTTAAATGTAAGAATTTGTCCTCTAAAAAAGGAAATATTGAATGAATTGATCTCAAATTTTTAGATTCTACTATTTCTTTTCCTTCTAGGGACGATATTAATAGTAGGGAAAATGGAATTTCCACAATGACTGCAAACCCTTCTGTTATCATTTGGGAATACAAATTCTTTTTGTGTTTGTGCCCAAAAATTTCATTTTGGTTCGAATCATTAACAGAAAGAATAAAATGATTCTGTTGATACATTCGAGTAATTAAACGTTTTACAATTAGTAAACTGTATTTCTTGTCGATCGCATTTTCCAACAAAATCAATTTATTTAAAGCATGATCATATGCAAATACATAAATATATTCCTGAAAGATAAGTGGATAGAAAAAGTTATGTTGCCAAGACCTATCTAGTTCTCTATGTCCTTGTAATTTTTCCATTTCAATTTAGACCGAAAACAAAAGTAAAAATAGAGGGTTTCTTGGATTATCAAATGATACATAGTGCGATACAGTCAAAACAAGGCATTTTATTACGAAAAAATGGATACCCCGGAAACGGGTAAATGCATCCGCGGACTTTTCTACCTTTTTCCATCTAATTGGTTTTTTTTTGTTTTTATAAGATAAAAGATGGTTAGAAATCCTTTATTTTTTCAACCCAATCGCTCTTTTGATTTTGGAATTAAAGTATTTTATCAATATACTCTTTCTTCTACACATTCATTTCCATCTCTTTAATGGAGAATGGATAATCGAATAGTTAGGATTCACTATAAAAAAACAAAGGATCCACTCGTGGGAGAATCCTTTCCCGCATCAGGCACTAATTTTTTTTAACGTCTAATTAGATCGGGAAATCATTCAAATTATGAAGATAAGCTCGTTGTTCTTTCTTTCCTCAGAATTTGAACCCTAGGGCTCGATCCATTTATTCAATCGACCCAACTTTGCTTTGAAGTCCTTTCGTTCCCTTCCAAAAATTCAAATAGAATTTTGTACCAATTTGGTAAGAATGAAATATTCTCCGAATTTTATATTTTATATTGATACGACATGCTCTTTTTTCCATTCATTTCCGTTCAGGATCAGTCGTGGTCTTATAAACTAAACTCTACCGATGATGTAGACGAATTCCTTGCTTCATCCGAATATGTAAAAGATTGTAGCCGCACTTAAAAGCCGAGTACTCTACCATTGAGTTAGCAACCCGAAAAAGAGATATGTTATGTAGATACAATCGAGATAAAAATAAAATGAATTGGAATCAAAACTTTGAATTAGCAAGAAATCGAAACAAAAGGTTGCTAATTGAGTCAGAACTTAAAACCAACCAGATCCGATGACAATACAAAAAATTTTTAGAGAAAATCAATTTTTAAAACAAATATTCTCCTTTTTTTGGATACAAATTATATATCGCAAAAAATTCAACCTATTTATTGGGCGGAAGACAGAAAGAAACCATTTCATTTTTTTTATTTCATTATTTATTTTGACTTCAAAATTGAATTATATTTGTTCAATATACTCTTGTCAATATGAATATTAAAAAAATTTAATTACAATTTTAAGTACAACGTAGAAAGAAAAAAATGCAAATGAAATTCGAAATACAACTTTCTTTTTAATTTATTTTTAGAAGGAGAAATATATATAAATAGAAAATAGAATAATATATTTTACTAAATATATATATATTTTAAGATAATAATTATTATTAACGTAATTAATATATAAAATATATAGAGAGATTTTCGTTAGTTATTAGTTAATAGAATAATTTTATTTTTTTTATAGTATTATTAATATTTAAATTATAGAAATATGATATTGTATATATCGTATTTTAAAAGCGAAGTACAAACAAAAGGGAAATATATAAGAAAATTTTTGTGTTGGATTGGCACTACATAAAAAATAAAAAATAGACAGGACGAGAATAAGGAATAAAAAAATTCTACCAAACTACCACCACATTATCTTTGTTTTTTAGTTCATTAAGTGAACTTTGTTTGATTAAGGCGAAATTCCTTAAAAACCTCCGCCCTCTTGAAAATATCATAGACAGTCTCTGTAGGTTGAGCACCTTTTTCAAGAAAATCTAGAATAGCAGGAACATTTAAATAAGTTTGATTTTTGATCGGATCATAAAAACCCACTTTCTGCAAATCTCTTCCCTCTCTTCGGGACCGAACATCAATTGCAACAATTCGATAGACGGCTCATTGGGATAGATTAGATCAACAATACCCCCCCTGGAAACGTATAGGAGGTTTTCTCCTCGTACGGCTCGCGAAAAATGATTCAAGGTTTAGGTATATAAATAATTAAATAAATCCCTAAAATACTGAAATGAATTAAACTACGAATTTAATCCTTGTCATTTCTTTATTTCCTAAAAAATCATTTGTATACTCATAACTCAAGTTGAATAACTCTTAAATAGCTCAAAAGAAAATCCTTTGGCATTTCATTTATTGAGCAGTCTCAAATACCCTTTTGTCTCATTTAGAATCCATTTGAATTCGGTATTCTGATCCAAATCCAATTATTGCGACAATTAACAATTATAAAGGGTATTTTCTTGTTCCGGAAATCTTTATCTTTTTTTTTTTTGAATCATTGGGTTTAGACATTACTTCGTAGATTTTTAATCCTTTCAAAAATGGCAGCAACATGCCTTTTTGTTATTTGTTTCTATCAAAAAATCAAATCATACGAACGGCGGATTCCCCACGATATATATCGAATAAGGTCTTATCAATTCCAACAAAAGATTTTCTTTTGGGATTTGAAACTTTTTTTTATTTTAATCCTTTCGATTTCTCTGTCAAAGATATCCTTACGAAGTTGTTAAAACTTATTGATTAACACTAACCCTAGACCCTTCTCTTTTCCCTTGAGAAATAACTCAATACTTTACTACTCGAGCTCCATCATGTACTAGTTCCATTACATCCGAACAAAAAATGCAATGCCGCTTCGAGTGGAACAGAGCAAAGGATGTCGAGTCAAGAGCATCCTTTCTTATAGAATAGAATGATGGATATAAGAATCCACACCAGATCATGTCCTTCAAGTCGCACGTTGCTTTCTACCACATCGTTTCAAACGAAGTTTCACCATAACATTCCTCAAATTTGGAACCGGTATGCGGTTGATTCAATTATGGAATCATGAATAGTCATTGGTTCAGTCAGGACAGTCAATACATATATATTATATGGAATATATCTTAAGTTATTATTTAGTCATGGAATGTTAATTTTTTTTACAATTTACAATACAATAAAAATAAAGATGACATCGCTAAGCAATCAAAATCTATCTTTCTTTTTGAGTTTAATATAATAAAAATAATCAATAAAAGAAATCGAAATTGAATAATATATTAGATTGGTATTAGATTGGAAAAATCCAAGTTCGTTTCCAGGATGAAGCAAAAAAAACGAAATTAACTTCGTAACTTCTATTTCTATATTATATATGTCTATATTATATATGAATATTTATAGAGGATGTATATCTGATTAAAGGAATACTTTTTTTTGTTTTGGAATTCAAATTTGATGAAATGTGAAAAAAAAAAGATAAGATTCATTTTCGTTAAAATCATTAGTAGTTAATAGAAAGAATACAATTCTATTTTAAACCTTATAAACAGAAAAATACAATCTTAAATTACATATATTCTGGGACGGAAGGATTCGAACCTCCGAATAGCGGGACCAAAACCCGATGCCTTACCACTTGGCCACGCCCCAATTCGATTTCTATTCAACATTAATAAACCCTAATATTGTTATTGATTGTTCGTCAATTCCAGCCTAACTATCAAAACAAAAAAAATCAACTTGATTCTGTTGTTAGAATTTTGACACGTGTAGATATAGAATTCAAATGAATTTATTGATCATTACACAGAATTCCATTAAGATATTGTATGAAAGTAAAATTTCTTCTATTCTCCATTGAGAATAGAAGGTTTTTTGATTGAGTGAGTAAGTTAAAAAAAAGAACGATTTTTTTCTTCATTTTTTTTTATATCAATAACTCAACCAAAATGCAATAAAAAAAAATGTCTGTTATGCTTAATATCTTTAGTTTGATCTGTCTTAATTCGGCCCTTTATTCGAGTAGTTTTTTCTTTGCCAAATTACCGGAGGCCTACGCTTTTTTGAGTCCAATTGTAGATTTTATGCCAGTCATACCTCTACTCTTTTTTCTCTTAGCCTTTGTTTGGCAAGCTGCTGTAAGTTTTCGATGAGATCTTTCATCTTGTCCTAAAAACATGAATGATTTTTTCGAGAAAAATTATTCTAATATTAGAATAATAAATATCAAATAATTGATAAAATCAGACAAGTCTTACAGTATGAACTCTTGATTCATAAATATTTAAATATTTATGAATAAGGACAATCCATATCGTCTCATTTTCCGATTATAAGTATTTTTCGTAAATGAAAAACTTTAAGTGGGTATAATAAAATTATTCAAATTATTGATAAGTAAGATAATAATGGATAAGATAATGATAATAATAACTTCATTTTTGATTTATTTTTATTAGAATTTCCATTTTTTTTTTTTTCGATTTTGAAAAACTACTTGAGTTTTCGACGTCAAATCAAATTTCAAATTCTATTTTATATTATAGGATATATGGTATAAAAATAGAGAATCTATTCTCTTTTTTCCAAAAAAAATAATCTTGGAGATTGTGTAATGCTTACTCTCAAACTTTTTGTTTACACAGTAGTAATATTTTTTGTTTCTCTTTTCATTTTCGGATTCCTATCTAATGATCCAGGACGTAATCCTGGGCGCGAAGAATAAGACTAAAAAGGGGTTATTTGCTTTATTTTTCATCTATCTTTTTTTTTTTTCAAAATAGAATTATATATAATTCTATTTTGAAAAAAAAAAAAGATAGAATAAATTCAAAAGAGAAATCAAATAATAAGATTCAGTTATCAATGGAAACGGAAAGAGAGGGATTCGAACCCTCGGTACGAATAACTCGTACAACGGATTAGCAATCCGACGCTTTCGTCCACTCAGCCATCTCTCCCCGTTGAAAATAGTAATAGTCAAATATTAAATATTAAATTTCGAAAAATTTGAAAATTATGTAAAAAATATGTAATAAACTCAAATTAATTAGACTAAAATAAAAAAATTCAAAATATATATAATCTATATATAACACAATATTATATATAACATAATATATATATACAAAATATACAAGTTGTATTGTGTAAGACAACATTAAGTACAAGTTTTATTTGAAATTTTCATAATTATATTAAAAATTAAAAAGAAAAAAAAAGACTGAATATTTAATATTAATTAATAGAAAAATAGAATATTTAATTAAATACTTCTTCGCCCGCAGGGGACTCTTTTTTGATTCCCACGGCCTGGCCTGATCAATACCTCGCCAGGCCCTTTTTGTTTTAATGAATTCTAGGGATTCTATAGAATAAAGAAAATAATTTAGTTGATAATGATCATAAAAAATTCCTTCAAGAAAAAATAGAACTTTTTTTAGTTATTTAACTATACTTTTTAAAATCTGATTAAAACTCATAAAATCCTCCTACAAAAAGTGTCAATACTCTAAATTTCATGATTCTTTTCGAATCCTGTCTTGATTACATCCAATTTCAGTGTTCGACAAAAGTTTTATTTCGATACAATAATCCAACTGTAGCGGGTATAGTTTAGTGGTAAAAGTGTGATTCGTTCTATTAACCCCTTAATAGTTAAGGGGTCTACCGGTTTGATTACTATTCCGATCAAAAACTTTATTTCTTAAAAGGAATTAATCCTTTCCCTCTCAATGAAAAAATTGAGGAAAATTATACATTCTCGTGATTTGGATCCAAAACTCAATTATATTAGAAAGTGGAATTTTTGGATTATGAAGTTACGAAACATAAAATTTTGTTGAATTGGATTAATACTTCCAATTGAATGAGTATAAGGAAGAGATCTATGGCTGAAGATATAAAAAAGGGTTTCTAATCGTAACTAAATCTTCTAGTTTTTTATAGAGAAGCAAAATAGCTATTAAATGATGACTTTAGTTTACTAGAGGCTTCAATCAACATATTTATTTTTTTTTTTTAGCTTAGCTCGGTAGAAACAAAAGACTTTTCCTTAGGATTCTCTCAAATAGAAATAGAGAACGAAGTAACTAGAAAGATTGTTAGAATCGCCTCTTCTAGAGGGATCATCTAGAAAGTAAGTTGTTTTGAATTGAATGCATTCATGCAAAAAACTGACATAGATGTTATGGGTGATTTTTTCTTTTGTAATTTTATTCCCGCCTTAGATTAGGGTCTGGGAATTGCTCCTTTTTCCATAAAGGAGCCGAATGAAACCAAAGTTTCATGTTCGGTTTTGAATTAGAGACGTTAAAATTCATAAATCAACGTCGACTATAACCCCTAGCCTTCCAAGCTAACGATGCGGGTTCGATTCCCGCTACCCGCTCCATTCTGTATTAATTAATGCATCATTGAATTAAATACGCAATTCAAACAAAAAATTCACATCTCCCATCACATACAATCCGATTCTTTTTTGGAAACACAAAATAAGAAAAAATCCGAAAAATCGGAATGAAAAGCGTCCATAGTCTAATGGATAGGACATGGGTCTTCTAAACCTTGGGTATAGGTTCAAATCCTATTGGACGCAATTTATTTCCATATATTTTTTTTAGATATCCATGTGAAAAAGGGTATTTTCTTTTTTATTTAATAATACAAAAAATTCAGAGGGATGGATTTCTTTACGTTTGTTCCTGAAGTCGAAAGCGTTCCATCTGTTCTTGAATAGCTTCTTTTAAAAGGGCTTCTGCGTCTTCAGTAAATGTCTTGGTAGAAGATATAATTTCTTGGAACTCCGGTTTATTAGTTTTTACATAAGTACGTAATTCAACAATAAATTTCCTTACTTGCTCAAGTTCTAATGAATCAAGATAACCATTCGTTCCGGTATATATAGTCAATA